ATTTTAATCGTATACGGCTGTTACTAAGGGCTCGTAATGCTCCATCTCTTCCAAGACCAGGACCCTTTATCAGGACCTCTGCTCGCTGCATACCCTGATCGATTACTGTACGAATAGCGTCTGCGGCTGCCGTTTGGGCAGCAAATGGCGTCCCCTTTCTTGGTCCTCTGAAGCCACAAGTACCAGCCGAGGACCAAGAAACCACCCGGCCCCGTATATCTGTAACCGTTACAATGGTATTGTTGAAACTTGCTTGAACATGAATAACACCTTTTGGTATTCGACGTCCATTCTTACGTGAACTAATACGCCCATTCCTACGTGTACGTGAGCCAATTCTTCGTATGGTTTTTATCATATTTTATCATCTCATAAATATATATGAGTCAGAGATATACGGATATATCCATTTTAGGTCAAAACAGATCCTTGGTTTGTGTATTGGGTCCACTCTAGAGTCCCCTTTAATAAAGATTAATTAGCCCTGTCTCTGTTTATGCCTGGGGTTGGAACAAATTACGATAATTCGGCCCCGTCTACGGATCAGACGACATTTTTCACAAATTTTTCGAACGGAGGCTCTTATTTTCATATTTGTCATTCCTTACCTTAATTAATTAAGAATCTACTCCTTGGAAGAAAATAAGTCTCTTGAAATTTTGAACCTCTACTTATATCCGCACAAGAGGGGTGTTGAAAAATCTGCTTAATTGAATCGTTGGAATCTTTATTGCAGAGTCTATAAATTCTGCGTTCCCCGGTGAAATCATAACCCATTACTTCCATTTTGGTTCGTTTATTCCAGGTAACCCCTAGAATAAATAGGAACTTATGGATGCAATTCGGATATTTGCAGGATCACCATATATAACACAAAATTTCTCCTCCGATTCCTTCTAGTCGAGCCTCTCGGTCTGTCATTATACCCCGAGAAGTCGAAAGAATTACAATACCCATTCCTCCTAAAATCCTAGGAATTCTTTGATGGTTGGAATAAATTCGTAGGCCAGGTCGGCTGATACGTTTTAAAACCGTTCTATATGGTCCTTTTCTATTTCTTCTATGTCGCAGAGTTGAAACCAAGAAATTTTTCTTGCTTACTCGATGTTTTCTTACATTTTCAATAAATCCTTCGCGTAGAAGTATTTTAACAATGTTTTCGGTGATATTTGTTGATGCTATTCGAACCGTTCCTTTTTTATCCATTTCGGCATTTCGTATCGAAGTTATTATTTCGGCAATAGTGTCCCTACCCATGATGAACTATAATTATTCGTGCCCCCGAGTTTTGATATAATCAACATGCTGCGCCTTTTAATTCTTTTTTTTATTATTTGATTCATTCATTTATGAATTTTAATTGAAAAGGTATATGCGTGATAATCAATTTACTAAGGAAATAAATGGAGATCAATTTCCTAATGAAAATGGATATGAATCCATTTCATTTATATTTATAAGACTTCAGGAGCCAATGAAACTATTTTCGTAAAATTAAACTGTCTCAATTCTCCAGCGATCGCACCAAAAACTCGAGTTCCTTTTGGATTTCCTTCTTGATCAATGACAACTGCTGCATTGTCATCATATTGTATTATCATACCGTTGTCACGTTTGAGTTCTTTACACGTACGTACAATTACAGCTCTAATAACTTCTGATCTTTGTAGAGGCATATCGGGAACTGCTTCTTTGATTACAGCAACAATAACGTCGCCAATATGAGCATACCGTCGATTACTAGCTCCTATGATTCGAATACACATTAATTCTCTAGCCCCGCTGTTGTCCGCTACACTTAAATAAGTCTGAGGTTGAATCATATCATTTGATTATTCTTTTTTTCTTTCAATGTGAAGAGCGAAGAAAAAAATAAGAAATATAGTTTGTCTAAAAAGAAAAAAGCTAATTTCATCACAGGGATCCCTTCCGTTCCACGTCTCTATTCTATTTATTCTTTATCCCGAATAACGAATTGCGTTCTTATAGGCATTTTGGACGCAGCTATAGAAATCGCTTCTCTGGCTACAATTTCGGATACTCCACCCATTTCATAAAGAATTCGGCCTGGTTTAACTACGGATACCCAATATTCGGGAGATCCTTTCCCGGAACCCATACGTGTTTCGGCAGCTCTTACTGTAACGGGTTTGTCTGGAAATATACGTACCCATATTTTTCCACCACGGCGCGCATATCGTGTCATAGCTCGGCGCCCCGCTTCTATTTGTCTAGATGTGATCCAAGCGGGTTCAAGTGCCTGAAGGGCATATCCGCCGAAAGAAATTCGATTTCCTCGATAAGATAGTCCCTTCATTCTTCCTCTATGTTGTTTACGAAATCTGGTTCTTTTGGGGTTATAGTTGATGGTTTTTTATCAATGCCATCTCTACTACAGAACCGGACATGAGAATTTCTTCTCATCCAGCTCCTCGCGAATGGGATAATTAATTAATATATGTATTTAATGAATACACGAATAGTAGATTTAATCATGGCATTTTTTAAATGCAATGGTTCAGGTAGTCATTTTTACATCTTGCTCGTATAGGTATAGTATACAAAATTCAAACAAAAATTCAATTATTATTTCTACTTGAACTTATAGATAGACTATCTATTATGGATCTATAATAAATATGGATCTATAATAAAAAGAATCGAATCTTCCATTTTGACTTTTAGTGAATCTCCCCAAACTTCGCAATCCAATAAGGCTTTCGCGGGCGAATATTTGCTCTTTCAACATCCCTTCCATTCGTGGGGGTATTCTATGACCTATCAGAATAAATGGATTGTTTTTGGCTCCTTACGCCATCCTACCTAATGAATCATTAGAATTATTTTTCAAGTGAATCCTTCTTAGTCACAGGTTCCGTCGTTCCCACCACTTCGGAATTAATGCACAGGCCTGAATTTTGCAATGGAGCTCTAACTAAAACCAAATCAATATTCTCAGTCTTTATTGATTCGATGCTCTTTAGGATTTTTTTGTAGAAATTGTATTCCTAATTCATCTATTTAATTATTCATTATGGACGAATACTAATGCTTTATTACATTGCCTTTTATGAGATAGTTCATAGACCATACATATTGGAATCATATCGTATATCATTGCTATTCTTTTTCTTTCTTTCTTTCACCCCTCCATTTATCCGTATCGCTTTTTTTGTTTCACAACCTTGGAATCTTATAAGATAAGAAAAGAATCGGTTTTTCCTTTTTTCTGTAATATAAAAAGTACTTCAGTTGCTACAATAGTATGATTGATCCGCCATACCGTGACTGGTGCCGTAGATCCAGATAATACGAAGCAATGGGCTGGTTATTTTTTATATATTATATTATTAGTTCAGACTGGGGGATGGTACCCAGTTTTGCATTCTAACCCTAAATAAAAAACCAACGAGTCACACACTAAGCATAGCAATTATTATATGGATATGGAGTCAATCAAATTGTTATTCAACCCTATAGAATTCGAAGAATACGAATTAGAAGATATAGAAAATTCTATAAATTTATTTTATTACTATTGAGTGAGCGGAAAAAAACGAGTTTGTCAATTTGCAAGTCAGGTGAAAGGAAACGGACGGAGGGGCCATTATTCCTCGCCTGAAAATATCCAAATTTTGATTCCTAATGCCCCATAGATAGTTCGAGCTGTATAGGAACAATAATCAATTTTGGCTCGGATGGTTTGTAGGGGAACCCTACCTTCTCTGATCCATTCGACACGTGCTATCTCTTTTCCGTCAATACGCCCTGCAATTTGGATTTGAATTCCTTTTGCATCCGCCTGTTCAGTTAATTCAATAGCTTTTTTCATTGCCTTTCGAAATGAAACTCGATTTTTTAATTGTTCGGCTATAAATTCGGCAAGAATATTAGGTTGTCCATAAGGTTTTGCAACTCTTGTGATAGCAATGTTAAGTTTTTGGTTCACAGAATTCACTTCTTTTTGTACATTGATCTGTAATTCTTCGATTCCTCGTGGGCTGTTCTCTAGTAATAATTTTGGGAATCCCATATATATTATTACTTGGATTAGATCGATGCTTTTTTTAATCTTTATCCGTGCAATTCCCTCGATACCCGAAGATATTTTCATATTTTTTTTTATATAATTTTTGATACAATCCTTTATTTTTTGATCTTCCTGTAGACCCTCGGAATAACTTTTTGGTTGTGCAAACCAAACAGAATGGTGGCTTTGGGTTGTACCAAGTCGGAACCCAAGTGGATTTACTTTTTGTCCCATAATACCTCGCTGTCTAGATAAGGCCATATCATTTCTCTATTAATCCAATACATTCTTCTGTTTGCATATAGCAAATGATCCATCATATATAGATACCTCTCTCTGACATCTGTATACTTATCTTTAAATACCCATCCATAGTTTCTATACCATATGAAATAGTTTTTATCTAGCGATAGATCTTGTAATACGATAGTTATATGACAGGTAGGTCTTTTTATCGCAAAACTGCGCCCTCGAGCTCGCGGTTTTAACTTTTTCGTGATAGTACCCTCATTAACTTCGGCTTGACTAATAATTAAAAAACCCGTTTCCTTAAAACCCATATTGTGATTAGCATTTGCTGCTGCAGAATAAACTAATTTTAAAATAGGATAACATGCTCGATAAGGCATGAGTTCTAGTATCATAAGTGTTTCTTCGTAGGGACGCCCACGAATCTGATCAATTACTCTCCGTGCTTTATGAGCAGACATACATATATGTTGACCTAAAGCGTATACTTCTACATCCGGGTCACTCTTTATCATAAGGTTTACCTCCCACCAATAAACAATGATCACCCATATTCACTTTATTAATTAAGATTAACTTAACGACGAGATTTATTATCGTTTCTCGAATGTTCCCGGAAATTCAAAGTAGGTGAAAATTCTCCCAATTTGTGACCTACCATACCGTCGGTTATATAAATCGGTAAATGCTCCTTTCCATTATGAATCGCGATTGTATGGCCAATCATTTTGGGTATAATGGTAGATGCCCGGGACCAAGTTACGATTGTATCTTTTTCTTTCCTTGTGTTTAGCTTCGTAATTTTGATCAATAAATGATTAGCTACAAAAGGGTTATTTTTTTTTCGTGAACGTGTCACAGCAAATTACTCCTATCTTTTTTTTTTTTTTTGTAAAGACGAGGAAGCATATACTCTTAAATTAATTTAAATATTCGCCTATTTACTACGGCGACGAAGAATCAAACTATCACTATATTTATTTTTTTTTCGACTTCGTCTTCCAAGCGCAGGATAACCCCAAGGGGTGGTAGGTTTTTTTCTACCAATGGGAGCCCTTCCTTCACCACCCCCATGGGGGTGGTCTACAGGGTTCATAACTACTCCTCTTACTACAGGACGCTTACCTATCCAACGCTTAGATCCGGCTCTACCCAACTTTTTCTGGTTCACCCCAACATTACCCACTTGTCCAACTGTTGCTGAGCAGTTTTGGGATATTAAACGTACCTCTCCAGATGGTAATTTTAATGTGGCCGATTTGCCCTCTTTTGCAATCAGTTTCGCTACAGCACCCGCCGCTCTCGCTAATTGGCCACCCTTTCCAAGTGTCATTTCTATGTTATGTATGGCTGTGCCCAAAGGCATCCTGGTTGAAGTAGATTCTTCTTTGTTGATCAATCAAAATCCCTTCCCAAACTGTACAAGCTTCTTCCAAAGCATACAGCTTTCTGGATGTATATGATGATATTTAGATAAATGGATCTAATATAAATCGTATGATAAAGTACTATGTGGTGAGTGGATATATAGGAATCTAAATTTCCCGAATCACTCTTCTACATCCTAGGTCTCCTCGTTCCTTCATCTGGCTTATGTTCTTCATGTAGCATTCAGACCGAATGACTCTCTGAAATTACGTTGATACTTCCACATATTATGGGTAACGTAGGAGACATATCTATTTTTCCCCGGGGGTTTAATTACCACTACTTAGCTTTCAATTCGCCTCTGACCATCAAATGAAATGTGAATAACCCATCTCCCTCTCTTTGAAAGAAGGGGCGCTTCTGGCTCTGTCCGTGCTTCAAACAAATTTGTCTTCTCCATATTACTCGATCTCGAGAGTCAATAATTTGATATGAGGGACTACTGAACTCAATCACTTGCTGCCGTTACTCTTCAGTTTTCTGTTGAGGTCTATCCTGTAGAGGTACTCAACTTGGATCAGTGATCGATTTCTAGGTTTCGTTGTAAACCTAATTGGTTACTTCCAATTACGTAAATCAATAGTTCAAACCGCACTCAAAGGTAGGGCATTTCCCATTGAGATAGGAACTTCTGTACCAGAAACAATGGTATCTCCAATTATAGCCCCTCTGGGATGTAAAATATATCTCTTCTCACCATCCCCATAGTGTATGAGACAAATATATGCATTTCGATTTGGGTCGTATTCTATGGTTACGATTCTACCAGATATATCTTTTTCATTTCGTCGAAAATCGATTTTACGGTATAGACGCTTATGACCTCCCCCTCTATGCCTTACAGTAATGATTCCTCTGGAATTACGACCTTTACCACAATGACGCTGTCCATAGATCAAATTATTTCGTGGATTGGATTTCACTTGACTGCCAATGGTTCCATTGCGTGTGCTCGGGGTAGAAGTTTTGTATAAATGTATCGCCGTGTTATTAAGTATTTTGATTTAAGTTCTTTTCTTTCTAAGAGGTGGAATAGAATAACCCGGTTGAAGCGTAATGATCATACGTCTGTAATGCATTGTATGTCCCATAATGGGTCCCATTCTTCTACCCTTTCCCGGGAGTCGATGACTATTCATAGCTATTACCTTGACACCAAAGAAGAGTTCGACCCAATGCTTTATTTCTGTCCTAGTTGATCCTGATTCGACATTAGAAGTATATTGATTGTTCCCCAATAACCGAATACTTTTGTCTGTAAATACTGCATATTTGATTCCATCCATAAATCCCTTTTCTTCCCTATGAGTTCCAGTATCGATAAGAATTCGATTTCTTACTGTTCATATGTTATGGTATGAATATACCATACCAATTCGCGATGTATGGATGATGCAATTGCATAGATATATGCATATATATGCATATATAAGAAAGAATCTAAAGAGCCAATATAATATAATAATATAAAGAGCCAATTCCGATAGACGTATTGAAGTTCCCGTTGGCTTGCATCCAGCAGGAATTGAACCCGCAATTTTGCCAATTATGAGTTGGTCGCTTTAACCATTCAGCCATGGATGCGTAACGGGGATCGTCGTACATCGTGAATAACCCAATTCCAATTAAATTGAAATCCTTAGGAGGAAGCAATGAAGCAGTCAGCAGGTAACCGACATCCATTCAAATTCTGGATCCTCGAATTGAGAGGGATATTGAGAGAGATCCAGAATTCTCACTATTTATTAGATTCGTGGACCAAATTCGATTCCGTGGGATCTTTCACTCACATTTTTTTCCACCAAGAACGTTTGATAAAACTTTTCGATCCACGAATTTTGAGTATCCTACTTTCACGCGATTCGCAGGGTTCAACAAGCAATCGAGATTTCAATTTCACGATCAAAGGTGTAGTACTGCTTGCAGTAGCGGTCCTTCTATATCGTATTAACAGTCGAAATATGGTCGAAAGAAAAAATATCTATTTGAGGGGACTTCTTCCTATACCTATGAATTCCATTGGACCCAGAAATGATGCATCGGAAGAATCTTTTGGGTCTTCCAATATCAATAGGTTAATTGTTTCGCTCCTGTATCTTCCAAAAGGGAAAAAGATCTCTGAGAGTTGTTTCATGGATCCGAAAGAGAGTACTTTGGTTCTCCCAATAACGAAAAAGTGTATCATGCCTGAATCTAACTGGGGCTCGCGGTGGCGGAGGAACCAGATCGGAAAAGGGGGTTCTAGCCAATTGAAAGGATCTTCTGATCAATCCAGAGATCATTTTGATTCCATTAGTAATGAGGATTCGGAATATCACACATTGATCAATCAAAGAGAGATTCAACAACGAAAAGAAAGATCGATTCTTTGGGATCCTTCCTTTCTTCAAACGGAAGGAACAGAGATAGAATTAGACCGATTCCCGAAAGGCCTTTCTGAGGATTCCTCAATGTCCCGGCTATTCACGGAAGGTGAGAAGCCGATGAATAATCATCTGCTTCCGGAACAAATCGAAGAATTTATTGGGAATCCTACAAGATCAATTCGTTCTTTTTTCTCTGACAGGTGGTCAGAACTTCATCTGGGTTCAAATCCTACTGAGGGGTCCACTCGAGATCAGAAATTGTTGAAGAAACAACAAGATTTTTCTTTTGTCCTTTCCAGGAGATCGGAAAATCAAGAAATGGTTGATCTATTCCAGATAATTACGTATTTACAAAATACCGTCTCAATTCATCCTATTTTATCAGATCCGGGATGTGATATGGTTCCGAAGGATGAACCGGATATGGACAGTTCCAATAAGATTTCATTCTTAAACCAAAATTCATTTTTTGATTTATTTCATCTATTCCATGACCGGAACAGGGGAGGATACACGTTGCACCACGATGTTGAATCCGAAGAGAGATTTCAAGAAATGGCAGATCTATTAACTCTATCAATAACCGAGCCGGATCTGGTGTATCCTAAGGGATTGACCTTTTCTATTGATTCCTACGGATTGGATCCAAAAAAATTCTTGGATGGGGTATTCAACTCCAGGGATGAATTGAAAAACAAATCTTTATTGGTTCTACCCCCTATTTTTTATGAAGAGAATGAATCTTTTTATCAAAGGATCCGAAAAAAAGGGGTGCAGATCTCCTGCGGGAATGCTTTGGAAGATCCAAAACCAAAAAGAGTGGTATTTGCTAGCAACAAGATAATGAAGGCAGTTAATCAATCTAGATGGATCCAAAATCTGATTCAAATCCAATATAGCACCCATGGGTACATAAGAAATGTATCGAATCAATTCTTTAATAGATCCGATCGCAACTTCGAATATGGAATTCAAAGGGATCAAATAGGAAATGATACTCTGAATCATAGAACTAGAATGAAATATACGATCAACCCACATTTCTCGAATTTGAAAAAGAGTCAGAAGAAATGGTTCGATCCTCTTATTTCTCGAACCGAGAGATCCATGAATCGGGATCCTGATGCATATAGATACAAATGGTCCAATGGGAGCAAGAATTTACAGGAACATTTGGAACATTTCGTTGCTGAGCAGAAGAGCCTTTTTCAAGCAGTGTTCGATCGATTACGTATTAATCAATATTCGATTGATTGGTCCGCGGTTATCAACAAACAATATTTTTCTAAGCCGCTTCTCTTTTTGTCCAAGTCGCTTCTCTTTTTGTCTAAGTCACTTCCTTTTTTGTCTAAGTCACTTCCTTTTTTCTTTGTGAGTCTCGGGAATATCCCCATTCATAGGTCCGAGATCCACATTTATGAATTGAAAGGTCCGAATGATCAACTCTGCAATCCGTTGTTAGAATCAATAGGTGTTCAAATTGTTCATTTGAATAAATTGAAATCCTTCTTATTGGATGATCATGATACTTCCCAAAAATCGAAATTCTTGATCAATGGAGGAAGAATATCACCATTTTTGTTCAATAAGATACCAAAGTGGATGATTGAATCATTCCATACCCGAAAGAATCGCAGGAAATCTTTTGATAACGCGGATTCCTATTTCTCAATGATATCCCACGATCGAGACAATTGGCTGAATCCCGCGAAACCGTTTCATAGAAGTTCATTGATATCTTCTTTTTATAAAGCAAATCGACTTCGATTCTTGAATAATCCACATCACTTCTGGTTCTATTGTAACAAAAGATTCCCTTTTTATGTGGAAAAGGACCGTATCAATAGGTATGATCTTACGTATGGACAATTCCTCAATATCTTGTTCATTCGCAAGAAACGATTTTCTTTGTGCGTCGGTAAAGATAAAAAAAAACATGTTTTTGGGGAGAGAGATACTATTTCACCAATCGAGTTACAGGTATATAACATATTCCTACCTAATGATTTTCCACAAAGTGGTGACGAAACATATAACTTGTACAAATCTTTCCATTTTCCAATTCGTAGAGCTCTTTACTCGATCGCAGACATTTCTGGAACACCTCTAACAGAGGGACAAATAGCCCATTTTGAAAGAACTTATTGTCAACCTCTTTCAGATATGAATCCATCTGATTCAGAAGGGAAGAACTTGCATCAGTATTTCAATTTCAATTCAAACATAGGGTTGATTCACACTCCATATTCGGAGAAATATTTACCATCCAAAAAGAGAAAAAAACGGAGTCTTTGTCTAAAGCAATGCGTTGAGAAACGGCAGATGTATAGAACCTTTCAACGAGATAGTGCTTTTCTCTCCAGATGGAATCTGTTCCAAACATATATGCCATGGTTCTTTACTTCGACAGGGTGCAAATATCTAACCTCCACTCTTTTAGATACTTTTTCAGACCTATTGCCGAGACTAAGTATAAGTCTCAGTCAAAAATGGGTATCCATTTTTCATGATATTATGCATCGATCAAATATATCATGGCCAATTCCTCTGAAAAAAGGGTGGGCGATTCTTCGGAATCTGATAAGTGAGATTTCGAGTAAGTGTTTACATGATCTTCTTCTGTCTGAAGAAAGGATTCATCGAGATAATGAGTCACCCGTTCCATTGATATGGGCACATCTGAGATCACCAAATCCTCGGGATTTACTCTATTCAATCCTTTTCCTTCTTCTTGTTGCTGGATATCTAGTTCGTACACATCTTCTCTTTGTTTCCCGAGCCTCTCGTGAGTTACAGACAGAGTTCGAAAAGATCAAATCTTTGATGATTCCATCATACATGATTGAGTTGCGAAAACTTCTGGATGGGTATCCTACATCTGAACGGAATTCTTTCTGGTTAAAGGACCTCTTTCTAGTTGCTCTGAAACAATTCGTAGATTTGCTAGAAGCAATAGGGGGTTTTGCTTCTGGCGTCAAGGGTGGTGGTCCCGTTTATGGGGTCAAATCAATACGTTCTAAGAAGAAAGATTGGATCGTCGATATTATGGATCTCATAAGTATCATACCAAATCCCATCAATCGAATCACTTTTTCGAGAAATACGAGACATCTAAGTCGTACAAGTAAAGAGCTCTATTCATTGATACGAAAAAGAAAAAACGTGTACGGTGCTTGGATTGATGATCAAATAGAATCCTGGGTTGCGAACAGTGAGTGGATTGATGATGCAGAAAGACAATTCGTCGTTCAGTTCTCCACCTTAACGACCGAAAAAAGGATGGATCAAATTCTATTGAGTCTGACTCATAGTGATCATTTCTCAAAGAATGATTCGGGTTATCAAATGATTGAACAACCGGGATCCGTTTACTTACGATACTTAGTTGACATTCATAAAAAGAATCTAATGAATTATGAGTTCAATAGATCCTGTTTAGCAGAAAGACGGATATTCCTTGCTCATTCTCAGAGAATCACTTATTCACAAACCTCGTGTGGGGCTAATAGTTTTCATTTCCCATCTCCTGGAAAACCCTTTTCGCTCCGCTTAGTCCTATTCCCCTCTAGGGGGATTTTAGTGATAGGTTCTATAGGAACTGGACGATCCTATTTGGTCAAATACCTAGCGAAAAACTCCTATCTTCCTTTCATTCCGGTATTTCCGAGCACGTTCGTGGATGAGACCAAGCCTAAATATGTTTATCATGATCCTGATGATAGTAGTGACGATGAGAGCGATACTGATGATATTGACGATATCCTTGACGATATCGATGATGACCTTGATACGGAGGAGCTGCGAACTATGACGAATGAGGTAATTATGAATGCGGTAGATCTGGATATGACGCCGAGAATAGACCGATTTGATATTACCCTTCCATTCGAATTAGCAAAAGCGATGTCTCCTTGCATAATATGGATTCCAGACATTCATGATCTATATGTGGATGAGTCGAATTACTTATCCCTCGGTCTATTAGTGAACCATCTCTCCAGGGATTGTGAAAGATCCTCCACTCGAAATATTCTTGTTATTGCTTCGACTCATATTCCCAAAAAAGTAGATCCTGCTCTAATAGCTCCGAATAAATTAAATACATGCATTAAGATACGAAGGCTTCTTATTCCACAACAACGAAAGCACTTTTTCACTCTTTCCTCGACTAGGGGATTTTACTTGGAAAAGAAAATGTTCCATACTAATGGATTCGGTTCCATAAACATGGGTTCCAATGCACGAGATCTTGTAGCACTTACCAATGAGGCCCTATCAATTAGTATTACACAGAATAAATCCATTATAGACACAAATACAATTAGATCCGCTCTTCATAAACAAACTTGGGATTTGCGAGCCCACGTACGATGGGCTCAGGATCATGGGATCCTTTTCTATCAGATAGGAAGGGCTATTGCACAAAA